GTATGTAGATATTAATATCCCTGTTACCTTCGATTGTATTGGGGTTCCTATTTTTAACTTAACATTGCGGTTTGTGTTCTATTAAAAGAAAGTAGAAATTTGCTATTCAATTATGAGATATGACAATTTTCTGATAATTTCTTCTAGGCAACATATCATAATATCATTTATAAATAAGAAACATATAGAATATATAAATTTCGGGCCTAGGGCTGGGGTTTACATATACTCATAATTGTTGGTATAATTTAAATTGAGAAGGGTTTTTAAACTCAATATTGATGTATCAATTTGTATGTTCTTATGTCATTAATGTCATTAAGAAAAGAAAAAACCAAATTTTGAGATTCCAAATCATTCATGAATTCGCAGTCAGTTATCAATAGTTAATGGTTCAAATTAGTTTGACTTTTGCGAATGAAAATCAACTGTCGATTTGGAATAGAAAGTGGGAAAAGTTGGCTATTTTGAGATACTCTATCAGGGGTGTATCAAATCCAATCGAAATCAAAAGAGACGAGGTTAGGCAAGAAAGGGATAAATTAGGAAAGAGCGGGATTCAAAATGAAAAAAACGGAACTCTCGATGCACTGCCCATACACATACACTAAAAGGGAGTTCAGTAATACAGGAAAAATTTCACTAATTTGATATCGTTTTGGCGGCATGGCCGAGTGGTAAGGCGGGGGACTGCAAATCCTTTTTCCCCAGTTCAAATCCGGGTGTCGCCTGATCAACAAAAGGTGTGAAATCCTGCTTCTGTTCTGCTGATATAACTCGCCAAATTATTTCGCACCAGAAGCAGAGAAAGGGGACTGTTGATACTTGTTTGATTCGAAACAGGCGAGTAGGAGTTTTCGAAAAAAGTGTAAATCTAGGATTCAAGGATATATTCTAAGGGTAGAGGGGTTATCAAAACTTCGCGATTCTCTTCGACTACAATAGTAAATTGGAAAGAATTTTTTTCGGCAACCCCTAAATCAAGAATATAACGTCTCTGCACTTTTTCACAAAGATAGTTGAAAAGGGGTACGCATTCGATCAAATAGAAAATTAGATATTGATTTATCTTTTTATGCTTTTTACTTATGAGGATCAACAACCAAAAAGGCCTTATTATTCCTACATGTTCCATTAGTAACATTTCCGCAAGATGTTACTACGTATTCGGATTCGTCTTTCCTTTTTTTGAATGTTAATGTTTTGTTTCGAAATCATCTAGGAATTTTTTATTCAATGAGTTGATTTATTAGATTGGGCTATCAATAGTGTTCGATCCGAATCCTTTTTTTGACTCTGCACCATTGATTCTACTATACTATTAGTATTGAGGAATCGAACAATTCCTTCCTATTTATTTATATATTTATAGAGATCCTATTTATAGATTATAGAGATAAGGGGACACAATTCACATGGATATAGTAAGTCTCGCTTGGGCTGCTTTAATGGTCGTCTTTACATTTTCCCTTTCACTTACAGTGTGGGGAAGAAGTGGACTCTAGGAGTATTACTAATTAATCAAACTGTATCAATTGTTTTCTAGATCATTCTGCAACACGTTTTGAACTATTTAAAACGAAAACTAAAAAATATTCATTTCGAATTCCATTCGATTCGGATTGAGTAATCCATTATATGAATCACACTTTTTCAATCAAACAGATATTTCCCCAATTGCCATCTTTGTATTTCGAAAGGAATACTGATGAACGGAAATTCATTCTAATAAAAATTTTTCCAAAATGTTTTATTTCAACCAACGGGTTCTTACCAGAATTCTAGATGAGTACTGAGGAAGACCTGTTTTTTATTCCCTCTTTAATTTAATCTTTAATTTAATATTAAATGAAGAAGTCGTTTGGTTAAGTATATACTTATGCGTATATATGCACTTTCTATGACTATGAAAAGCGGTATAGACAGAGACATCGCGGTTGTCGAAAGAGATATTATACATAAGAGAATCTTATCTCCGGTGAGTCGCATATTCCACACTTACCGCTTGCTTTATAATTGTCAAAATTTTATTTTATTGTATATTGTAAAGTTCTACTTTACAATATACACAATATATAATAAAATAATTCTAATGGATAGATCGTATGGTTGATTCATCGACCATACGATCTATCCATTAGAATACTACCCCGACCATAATTCGCTTATTTCATTTATTTTTAAGACGCGAAAATTGGAATCTCTTTCATTTTATTTCATTAATTTTTGCTAAGAACCTATAAGTTCTAAGTCAAGCTTAACTCAAATTAATTATTTTCACTGACTGTTTTTACGTAAATTATAAGTAGAAAGGCCGTAGGAACTAGAATGAATAGCGCAGTAGCAATAAATGCAAGAATATTTACTTCCATAATCTAATCTTTTTTTACTTCACAATAACTTGGGATTTAATCCCCTAGAGATGATAAACCTTTCGAATCAATTACCTCTCAATGTTTTGTTTTTAAATCGGATCAATATCATGAATAACAATACCTGAGTTACCAAATAAATTCGTCGTCAAAAACGGAATAGTATAACATAGGAGGTTTTTTTATCCATACTGAACACCAATTTCGATTCTGGACCCAATCCAAAATTCCTTTATTTGGTTCCGTTCTTTTTTCTATAACGTATTTCTATAACGTAACTCACATTCTGTCATGTCCAATCATCTGATCAAGTATCATCAGATCGCCCTTCTCCTTCACTTCTATTAGTTACGTAGTTAAAAATAAAAAATAGAATCTAAATAGAATATAGAATAGAATATATATATATAGAATAATATATATAAATATATAGAATATTAAAGTACTCTATTCCAGGGATCGGGAATAATCGAAAAAGCAGACTTGGAATACTTACTATAATGCAACCAATAATTGTACTAATCTGCCCCCTTTCCTGCCAAAAAAGAAAAGGAAATAAAGAACCCTTTTTATTTTTTGTTTGGGAATGAAATTTTGCCCCCGGCCCCCGTTCATAGTCATATTAAGGGTAGAGATGAATTAATTGAGGTATTTTTATTGGAGCCGCCGGGACTGACGGGGCTCGAACCCGCAGCTTCCGCCTTGACAGGGCGGTGCTCTGACCAATTGAACTACAATCCCACTGAAATACCCAATGAAATAGGGGATCTAGCAAAGATTTTTATTCTTTTTTATCTCCGTATCGAGTATTTATATGAAGGGCAAAGGAGTTATAACCTCTCGTGATAGATTGACGAATTGTTGGGCCGAGCTGGATTTGAACCAGCGTAGGCATATTGCCAACGAATTTACAGTCCGTCCCCATTAACCGCTCGGGCATCGACCCAGGACGAATCACTTTTAGACTTATTGGTAATCCATGATTCACTTTCTTTCGTAGTACCCCCAGGGGAAGTCGAATCCCCGCTGCCTCCTTGAAAGAGAGATGTCCTGAACCACTAGACGATGGGGGCCTACTTATCCAACCGCCATCATACTATGATCATAGTATGATCCGTTTTTTGAAATTGTCAATAGGGTGGAATGAAATGGTATGATTAGATCCGAGGTATCTTTCCGCCTTTACTAAGGTGTAGAGAATTTTGTGATTCGTCACTCAGGAATCATTCATTCTAATCGCCATTCTTCACTCTATATTCCATAGATAAATATTCCATATATAAATTCTAAATAGAAATACTCTAACTCTATATTATATAGAAATATAGTCTAGAAATCTATAGTATTAGAGTATTTAGTCTAAGATAAAATAAAAAAAAGAATAATTAAATATAAATAATTATTAATAATAAATATAATAAAATAAAGTTTCAAAAAGGATTTTCATTTAGTTCAGGGAACAAGACAAGTAGAATCTCTTCATCACATGATTTGACGAAATAGCTTGAAATTCTTGTTTCTATCGAATTGGTAGGTGTACATGTAAGTGAACTTTATTCGTTTGGGAATAAATTCATTCAAGAAAAGAAATTGGGTTCGGTCTTGAAACAATTCATTGCATTTTACCCTAGACTTGCGAGGTAAATCCACTTTATTATTAGTATTCAGATTCAGGCTAAACTCGAACCATCAACATCAACCACCAATCAACTACTATGAGTCTACGGCATGTACTTATGTATACTACTGCATGTACTTATGTATATAAGTATATACAGATATAGCATATAGACATTTTAGCCACGTAGCAACCCATTCAGGAATTCATCAAACACCAAATAAGCCCTTTTAACTCAGCGGTAGAGTAACGCCATGGTAAGGCGTAAGTCATCGGTTCAAATCCGATAAGGGGCTCTGGTTTTTTCATAAACCTCCGACCGTAGTATTCATATTTGAAGGAAGAATAGAGATATTAGTATTCTGGGTTTGTAAAAAAAAGTAACTAACGGGATAATAGAATATTATTCTACTGAGTTAGAATCTAATAGTTATAAAGTTAAAGATTTGTTCAATAAATTTGAATTATTATAAATATTGATTAAAAATATTGATTAAGTTACCTCTTGAATGACCAAACCACATATTTCCATTCTTACCAATCAAATCCATTCTCTTGGAAAGATTATAACTCAACAAAAAAGTAAGTGGACCTGACCCATTGAATCATTACTATATCTGCTATTCTGATAGTAAAATCGTATAGAGATGAAATTGGAAGAGTTAATCCCTTTTTCCTTTCTTTATTTCTTTGACTCCTCAAGAATTTGTCGATATTTCCGCTTAAATCTTCTTATTCCTAGATTTTCTATATATAACAATAAATTCATATATAACAATATATTCTTATTCTGTTCCTCCACAGGGACGGGTTTCTTTCAAGCCACAAGATAAGATCGATTTCCACTATCTATTTTTGATTACAGATCAAGATTACTTTCTATCTATATTAAGGATGTATATTTGAATGTATATCTATCAGATGGAGGCTTCATGTACCAAACTGTATCAAATGTTTTGCATCGGATATTTTTCTTTTGAAAGTGTGCTGGATGCGAGAAAGAGAATTTC